TAAGATATACAAATTACGAGAATGTATCTTTTTCCTCGAGTCTCTCGTTGAAATGAGAAGTAGAGGTAAAGGATTAAATCCTTTTACGAAATAAAGTTTTTGATCGAAATATAAATAAAATCGAAAGACCCCTTAATAGTTCAGGGGGTTAATAGAACGAATCGCACTTTTACCACTAAACTATATCCGCTACAATGCGATTATTATATAGAAATATACTTTTTGTCGAACAAGGGAATTGGGCGTAATCGTAATTAAGATAGGATCCGAAAATAATTGTAAACATCACATTTGACTTTTCGGCAAGGAACTTAATGAGATTAGGAAAAGAGGGTCCATTTAAATAACTCAAAAACGATCTCTATTTTTGCTAGCGGTGTTTTGACAGATACGAATTGACAAAACCGCTGAAGTCGTAAATCAAAATGCATGGTGCAAGAATTCATAGTCTCGTTTTTTATTCTTTTTATTCAAGTAAAGAAAAAAAGAAAATTACGGTTCTATATTATAAGAAGCATAAGATATAGAATCTTATTGTTGTTGCTTCAATAATAAAAAGAAACATTTTTGTTTTCAAATTAGATAACTCATTTTTTATTTATGATTCATTGGGGCAAAATGGGGCCCCGCTAGGTGAATACCCAGCCGGGCCATATTGCTGATAAAAGTTGTATATATCTCTATAATAAAGAAAGATATTTTTCAAGCCTTACTTTATGTATAATGTAACATCGTAATTAGCTCTTTTCGGTTGGGAGAGATGGCTGAGTGGACTAAAGCGGTGGATTGCTAATCCGCTGTACGAATTAGTCGTACCGAGGGTTCGAATCCCTCTCTTTCCCTTTCCGTTGATGACTTGGTATTTAATTTTGCTTTGAATTTCTCAAACCTTTTTTCTTCATAGTTAAACGTGTGTAATAGATAATATGAAAAGTTAAAATCAAGCAAGGAAAATGAAAAATACTTTTTTATTTTTATTCTTCACGCCCAGGATTACGTCCTGGATCATTAGACAGGAATCCGAAGATGAAGAGAGAAACAAAGAATATCACTACTGTGTAAACGAAGAGTTTGAGAGTAAGCATTACACAATCTCCAAGATCATTTTTGGGAAAAAAAGAGAATAGATTCTCTGGTTTTATATCACATATCCTATTTTTTTTTGACACCAAGAAAAAAAGTGGTGCTTCTAGAAATAGAAAAAAATCCTCAGAAATTCATTTGTAATAAGAGTCTTTCATTTCAAAAATTTTCTTTCCTATCCATAATTAGATATTGTTAGGGGACCTTACATGGGGTCTTTTCCTGGTATTCGAAAAGGGCCAAACAAAATGGGGTGATCGGATTTATTCGATAACAAAAACAAAAAATTCTAACAATTAATAAGATAAGTTTTACAGTATAAATCATGAATTTTTCTAGGACAGTATTAAAGATCTCATCGAAAACTTACCGCAGCTTGCCAAACAAATGCTAAAAGAAAAAAGAGTACAGGTATGACTGGCATAACATCTACAATTGGATTCAAAAAAGCGTAGGCCTCGGGCAATTTGGCAAAGAAAAAACCACTCGAATAAATAGAATACGAATAAGGGGCAGAATTAAGACAGATCAAACTAAAGATATTAAGCATAACAAACATTTTATTCTTGGAAATAATTGCATTTTGATTGAGTTTTTAATAGAAAATAAATATAAAAATGAAAAAAAGTAAGGTTGACAATGCCCCTTTTTCTTTGAACTGGCCCAATCAAAAATCCTTCAATTCTCAAACTTAAAATTGAATAGAAGAAATTATACTTTCATACAATATTTAAATTGAATTATCTGTAATGATCAATGAATTGAGTTTCATTCTTCATTCTATATCTATATGTGTCAAAATCCTAGCAACACTTTAATTTATTCCAGAGATAGTTGGACCCGAATTGACGAACAACCAATATCAGTATTAGTTTTATTAGTGTTGAATAGAAATCGAAATGGGGCGTGGCCAAGTGGTAAGGCAACGGGTTTTGGTCCCGCTATTCGGAGGTTCGAATCCTTCCGTCCCAGAACGTACATACCCATTTTGTCAGAATAAAGGTTACTTTTTTTGAACAACTTTCCGTGTAAGAGTCTAATATTGGATCGAAATGTGATTCTTGTTTCTGATTTTTCATGATTCAGAAAAAAATCATATCTTTTTCACAAACTAAGTCGAATGCAAATGGCATGCGGATGTAAGTAACTGAATCCATTTCTGATCCAAGTAAGATGGGAATATAAATCAACAAGATGATAAGAGTTTGATCCTTCATATTGAAGTTAGTTACTTAGAAAAACCTTATGTCTCATATCGATTTTTCAAAATGCTGCATTCTGAATTGCAATACGAAAGAAAAGTCTCTATATTCCCTATCCCTTAAATTCTAAATAAATTAGAAATTAAATGAGGCAGCCAAATTGAGGCAGCCAAATTATGAATTCTCTGAATTTTAAACAATAAACAAGAGGGGAAGGGCTTTTGATATTAATTAATTGAATTTAATCAAGGATTGAGTCTCTTAAAACTGGTTAGGGTAAAATAAAAAATAGGAGCAAGGACTTAATCTGGACCTGTTTGACTTTATACTTAGACTATTTTATCTAGCATCGTCTAAAATAAGATCTTTTGTTATTTATGACTCATCATACCCATGGAATTCCGGGAGTAGATAGAAATTAATCAGTAATGATAATGGAAGGTTTCCATTTCAATATCTGTGTCTGTCTGATCTTATTAACTTTAACAAAGAATTAAGTTGAATATGTAACAGATGTAGATTCTTTGAGCCCCTTATTTAGATATTTGAATCCTTTTTTATGTATTTCGAGTTTGGTTCTAATAAATCTTGTAAATTTATGTAACGATTGAGACGGGGATTTATTCATAGATTCTATTCACTTTACTTTGTGAAAAGATTACAGAAAGATTGCTAAACTTCAAGTCAAACAAAATACATATAAAAGAAATGTTTATATGCCTTTTTTTGTATTATTATCGTATATAAGGATTGTTACTGTTCTATTTCAGAGGACGCGGCGTTTCTATTTTTGTGAAAAAAGTTTGGTATGTCTTAAATATTTAACATCCACTATCGATAATTTAATATAGAATCGCGATCTTTTTAGTGACAATTGTTCGGTTTATCTGATAAATATGGAATCCCCTATTCTTTTGATTCTGATTTTATCAAGCAGATGAAAGACTAACGACCTAAGTCCTTTCTTACATCAGTCTTTTTTATCTATTCTGTGAAAACAAAAAAAAAGAATTCGTTTTTCGATCTATACTAGCTATTTGCTTTATGCTTTAAATCATTAATGACTCGATTTGCAAAGAAAGATGATGCATTTATCTTTTTTATGATGATTAAATGTGGGCTTTATTATAAAACTTTATTCAAATAATGACGTCGAAGTATTCAATTTTTGAATTCAATTTAATGGAGTCCTTAGTATTCTAAGAAATGAGAAATGTAAGGCTATCGAATCCGTCTTATCAAATCACTTGAAGATGCAGATTCAAAAAGAACTCATTTATTTGTGTTTCTTTATTTTAACTATTTCATTTCAATAGGATAAAATAAGGGGGAAATTCTTGCTGAGACTTCTTTCGAAAAATATCTACTCATCTCTAATAGATATAGAAAAGAAGAAAATAGGTATAGATTTCTATGTATTGGGTACTAGTTAAAGCAATGACTATTCATGATTCCATAATTGAATCAATTTCATATCGGTTTCAAATTAGAGGAATGTTATGGTAAAACTTCGTTTGAAACGATGCGGTAGAAAGCAACGTGCGACTTGAAGGACATGATTAGCTGTGGATTCTTACATCCACCATTTTAAATTTGATATATTTTATATAGGAATAGAAGTGCTCTTAGCTCGACATCATTTGTTCTGTTCACTCGAACCCCTTGTTGGGTTGTAATGTAAGTAAATAGTACATGATGGAGCTCGAGTCGAAAGTATTAATTCATTTCTCGGGGGCAAAGATCTAGGGTTAGTGCCAATCAATAAGTTGTTCCAACTTCGTAAATATATTTTTGATATATAAATCCAAGGGGTCCAATTCAAGCAAGTTTCAAATCCAAAAGGAAAATTTGTTGGACTTGATAAAAATCTTTAGATCAAAAGTGTATCACGCAAGAATCAACTGTTCTTATGATTCTTTTATAGAAATCGCAAAAAGGGTACGTTGCTGCCATTTTGAAAGGATTTAAGGAGCACCGAAGTAATGTCTAAACCTAATGATTCAAAGTAAAGATAAAAGATCCTGAAACAAGTAAAGCCCATTTTGATTGTCTCACCAACTGGACTGGATTCGAGTGATAAACCCCAATAGATTCTAAACAAAAACGAGACAAAAAGGGGGTTAGAGACCACTCAATAAATAGAAATACTTAGGGGTTCTCCTTTGAGCGATTTGGAAGTTATCCAACTTGAGTTATGAGTATGAATGATTTTTTTCTTTTTTTTTTTTTTGAAAAAGAAAAAAAAATCATGATCGAATCAAATTAATGATTTTATGAACCTATGTTGACATTCTAAATCTATACATAGACATAACTTCGAATCATTTTTTCTTGAGCCGTATGAGGAAAAAACTTCCTATACGTTTCTAGGGGGGGTATTACTCATATACATCTATCCCAATGAACTGTCTATCGAATCGTTGCAATTGATGTTCGATCTCGAAGAGAAGGAAGGGATATTCGCAAGGTGGGTTTTTATGATCCGATAAAAAATCAAACTTATTTGAATATTCCTGCTATTCTATATTTTCTTCAAAAAGGAGCTCAACCTACAGGAACTGTTGATGATATTTTAAAGAGGGCGGAGGTTTTTAAGGAACTTCATCGTAATTAAAAGAAATTCAATTAATGAAATACATATAGCTTTGTATAACTTTTTTCTACTATCCTTTTTTGCTCTATTCATATGAATTTATTATTGCTTGTTTAAAATCCCACGTCCTATAACAACAAAAATAAATTTTTGTTGTTATAGATAGAAATCAAATGTATAGAAAGAAGATCAAGTGAATAAATGAAGTAATTGGATCGAAAAATAGAAATCTAAAATTATGCACTTCAATCAGGTAGGTTGTTGGAATTGTACTAACAAATAACAAACAGAGGATCAAGCTTGCTTGTTTTACTTAATATCTATTGAATGAGTAAACCCGAGATTGTTTCCTCTACTTAGTTTATTCTTCCATCGACACTTTCTTTTGTATCTATGTAGATTAGATATGGAGTGCCAATCCAACACGAGTCCTTTTTGATTTTCTCAGCATTTATATTGACAACAGTATATCGAACACATATAATTCGATCATTAATAAGTGGATTTATTTATCTTCGTTCCATAAATTTAAATTTGTTTTTTTACTTTACTTAAAGAAATGGATGACATAAGAGTCAGAGGCGGTCTATATCTATAAATTTTGGCATTTATTTATTTGCGAATCTCTTGGATTTGTATCTGAGCTATTTTTAGGTTCAGAATCAATTAGAAAATGTTTTTTTAGATTTCTTGCTAGTTCAATGTTTTAATCGTATAATCCAATCTGTTTATTTATTTTGATTTTATCTACACATCTTCTTAACTTATTTTATTCGGGTTGCTAACTCAACGGTAGAGTACTCGGCTTTTAAGTGCGGCTAAAATATTTTACACATTTGGATGAAGCAAGGGATTCGTCCATACCATCGGTAGAGTTTGTAAGACCACGACTGATCCTGAAAGGGAATGAATGGAAAAAGCAGCATGTCGTATCAATGGAGAATTTTGAGAATCTTTCAGTCTTACCGGATCGGTACAAAACCTTTTTTGAATTTTTTGTTGGGCTGGAACAAAAAGAATTTTAAATTGAGTTGAGTTAATAAATGGGTAGAGACATTAGGGCTCCAATTAATTATAGGTAAAGAAAAAGCAACGAGCTTCTGTTCTTAATTTTGGAATGATTACCTAAATCTGATTATATGTTAAAAAAATATTAGTGCCTGGCGCGGGAAAGACTTCTCTCATGAGTGGGGGTTGATTGTTGATTTTTTTAATGAATCCTAACTATTCGCCATTCTATAATCGAATGGAGATGAATGTGTAAAAGAAGGAGCATATTGATAAAGAGAATTTTTTCTAAAATCAAAAGATCGATTGGGTTGAAAAAATAAAGGATTTCTAATCATCTTGTTATCACATAAACCGATTAATTCGATGGAAAAAGAAAAGGATAGAATCCGTTGATGAATCCACCTACCCGGGGTATCGATTCTTTGTTTTAGCGTAAATACCTTGTTTTGACTGTATCGCACTATGTGTTATTTGATAACTCAAGAAATCCTTTGGTTTAAATCGAATTTTTCAAATGGAGGAATTCCAAAGATATTTAGAACGGGATAGATCTCGTCAACATAACTTTGACTTTTTATATCCACTTATCTTTCAAGAATATATTTATGCACTTACTCATGATCGTGGTTTAACTAGATCAATTATGTTAGAAAATGTGGGTTCTGACAATAAATTCAGTTTACTAATTGCGAAACGTTTAATTACTCGAATGTATCAACAGAATTGTTTGTTTATTTCTTCTAATGATTTTAACCAAAATCTATTTTTAGGGCATACCAAAAATTTGTATTTTCAAATGATACCAGAGGGATTTGCAGTCATTGTGGAAATTCCATTTTCCCTACGTTTAGTATCTTCTCTAGAAGCTAAAAAAAAAGAGGAATCTCATAATTTGCGATCAATTCATTCAATATTTCCTTTTTTAGAGGATAAATTTTCCCGTTTAAATTATGTGTCAAATATACTAATAGCCTATCCTGCCCATCTGGAAATCTTGATTCAAATTCTTCGTTACTGGGTGAAAGATGCTTCCTCTTTGCATTTTTTACGATTCTTTTTCCACGAGACTCATAATTGGAATAGTTTTATTTCTCCAAATAAATCTATTTCTACCCTTTCAAAAATAAATCAAAGATTGCTCCTGTTCTTATATAATTCTCATGTCCGTGAATACGAATCCATTTTCATTTTTCTCCGTAACCAATCTTCTCATTTACGATCAAGATCTTTTGGAACCCTTCTTGAGCGAATATATTTACATGAAAAAATAGAACATATCGTGGATATGTTTACTAAGGATTTTCAGGCCATTCCATGGTTGTTAAAGGATCCTTTCATTCATTATGTTAGGTATCAAGGAAAAGTCATTCTGGCTTCAAAAGGGACGCCTCTTCTGATGAATAAATGGAAATATTATCTTTCCAATTTCTGGCAATGTCGTTTTTATGTGTGGTCTCAACCAGGAAGGATCCATATAAACCAATTATCCAACCATTCCCTAGACTTTCTAGGCTATCTTTCAAGTGTACAAATAAATCCTTCCGTGGTGCGTAGTCAAATGCTAAAAAATTCATTTGTAATAGATAATGGTATTAAGAAGTTTGATACCAC